TCTCACTAGTCTTTCCGCCTAGACACCTACTTCAACGTGCGTAGGCCTCTTCTCCTATGCCGTAGCGGAGAAGCTCTGTCCGTCATTTAGCATCAGTGCGTTCTGAAGCGGCTGCAGCATCTGTTGTCACTTTCACCACCTATACCACTTTCTAAATCTGTGCTTCTTAAGCTGCTAGCTCGATATTATGGTCTGGCTTTCGAACCTTTAGGGCTTTAGCAACCAATGCAGGTGAACGACTTCCTTTCGACTTCGTTTTAGTCTTAGTCTCCTCTTTGAACCTGCCCTTGCTTTCACTATCTGACTTTCTGGCTTTCCCTGATGGATTGTCTTTGCCAACTTGTTGGGTGCCAGCCGTCCTTGGAGCGGTTTTTTCATCCCCTGCTATTGAATCAGCTGGTATAGAAGAGGCTAGTACACAAGCTACTAAAGCTAGCCAGGGAAGTGGGACAGGAACCTTAACCATCGACTTCTGACTTTCCTGTTCTGGTGGAGTCTTCTCTAAAGGGGGTGAAAAAGAATAGGAAGAGATTGAAGAATAAAGAGATATTATCTTATATAGTATAGAAAGAAGCGGAATAGGAGCAGATGGTTCATAGTTCATGTAGCAGTGGATTAGAGCGAGGAGATAGCTGTGATGTGATAGCTGTTGTTGAATCAGTTGCCTTTGGCGTATGTAATAGAATATAAGTTTCAAAAAATCCTATCTGCCTTAAGGAATGAATTTATAGAGATAGAGGAAGAGAAGAAGCTATTTGCGGGAGAAGGGCGGTTTGACTCTATATACGCTATTTTAGTCGCTTCATGACGGATGCGAAAGTCACCTTACGAAACTTTCGTTATTGGGTTAGCCATACACTTTACTTTACATCTTTCTAGCGATTCACATGGCATCATCAAATGATACAAGTATTGGATAAGAATCTACAACGCACTAGAACGCCCTTGTTGACGATCCTTTACTAGTCTAAAGGTAACTCCCTTCGCCTTGTTTAACTTTTTCGCGTGGTGCCGCTGTACTCTATAAGCGCCAGATTCGCCCAGCCCTGAAAAAGTACGCTATGGCTTTTTGTTTTCATTCGAAAAGGCGAGAGAGAATACAGTAACTAGGTCGAAGACGCTCACTCAATGGAAGAAGCCATAAACTACCGGTGTGGTACCTGCGGCGAAGCCACCTGAGAATGCCAAGCCTGGTACTGATCGGAGTTATATATACGATCAATTAGATTGAGGAACAAGAAGCTATGAGCAGACACCAACAACCGTTACCGTTTTGACTGCAAACTGTTACCTCCGGTGGAGAAGACTAGAAACCAGCATGTAAGGTCTCATAGGGCTAGGATAGGAAGAGCAAAGTAGTCATCCCCGAGACGATTCATTTGCTTGCCTTCTTTCTTTGCTTGATTGCCTAGTTTCTTCTAACATTTAATCAGTCCAGATGAGCTCTAAAGAAAGACTTGATTCAATGCCTTGACTGACTGAATCAAGCACCGACTTCGCTCTATTAGTAGTTTGAACTTGAATCACTACTCCCTCCTCTTGCAAGTGCTATTAACTATTTCCTTCTAGCTTGAAGCCTCTAGGCAAACTTCACTAGTTTCATTCCGTAAAGTCAACCATCTCGGTAGCTGTTCTAGTTCACAAAGATTCAAGTAGTGTAGTGCTTTCTCTCGGGATTCATTCAACTGCTTAGGAAGGACAGCTAGCAGCGGATCTGGAAGACCGGATATTCCGTATTATAGCCACTCTCAATCCAGATGAACTAGATTGAAATTGAGTCCTTACCTTCATGCCATTCTTTATTGTCTTTATTATACGCAAGTACTTCTTTATTCCGCTTTGACTTCTTTCGAGCTGACTTACTAATTAGTCGACTTACTAATTAGTCAATGCCTGACCTTATTTTATTGAAAGAAGTGGTTTGAACTCTGACTCTAGCCTATCTTGCAGCTTAGCTTAGACCGGATCTTTCAATGAAAAGAGCTGACTTCAAGCGCTTACTCAATGGCAAGGCCTCGCAGTAAGAATCAACAAGCACTGCAGGTGGTTCCTGCTTACTCTTATCCGGTGTTCAACCAGCTGGCACCTCCTCATGTAAACAATGTCTCCCAGACTCCTCAACTCTACCAGCAAACTTCTCCGCCACCATTTCAACCCCTTTTCCTCAGCCTCAAACGCCCGCCCCCTTCTTAGTCAATGGGGCACAGCAGGTTCGGCATCTACTACTACTACAAAAGAGAGAATCCACTTCAGCTAACCACTCTTTGTTTTGTAAGGCAGAGCTATTTTCTGATCCGATACGAGAATGAATTCAATAAAGGGCTTCAGCCTATTGCCAACAAACATTACTTTCGTGGAGCCTATTATATTATATATTATATATTATGGAACGGCTTGTTTGGTTTGGTAAGAATCTACTCTATTCAATTACCTGGGTTTAGTCTTAAAAAAAGAGAGTTAGAGTACCCCGGGTACTTATACTTAGGACTTATTTTAGAAAAAGTCAGAAGAAAACTCTTTTCTTTGCTCGATATTAGCAATATTGAAAGTCTAGCAACAAGGGTTTTTGAATTCAAAAAGTTCAGACGCCGCAAAAGAAGAAAGGCCACCCCAAACAAAGCTTGAAGTGAAGGCTTTATTTAGTTTCTAGAATAGCTAGAGTAGCAGGAAAAGAAGATGCTACTAGTAAAGGCGTAATCGTAATTCTAATCCTCCTTTCCTCCTCTCTTACTATGCATCCTTTCAGGATCAGGCAGATTGAGAACCTTCCTTTTACTATGTATTTTTACAGATGTAATAGTAATGAAAAAGGTATATAATAAGAAGAATTCTATTCGACTAGGGTTTCCTATGTTTTAAATAGTAACTACATAAGGTGTGTGATTCTGAAAAGAAATTCAATAATAATTCTAAGCCAAAATAAAGAAAGAGATCTATATAGAAATATGCTTGAAACCATGTCGACAAAGGACCTCGAATCCGTTTTGCGTCAACCCAACCCTCCTGAAATCACTCCACGACTAACTGAGCTTGAAGCGACTTTCTTACTCATTCTATCTTTGTTAGTGAAGCGAGCTTTTTTTTATTAGGGATCACCTGTGCTATCAAAAAAATAAGGAATACCAGGCACGAAATTGCTCACCCGGCTCTTAAATAGAAATCCCTGCAGCCTTTAAATTTCAATTTCAATTTAAAAAGGGTGATATCATAAGCTGTTGTCGGAATAACTAGTAATATCATCGGTAAGAATTAAGCCAATTTCTCCTCTTTCTTTTCTGGGCTTGTTGGAATAAGAGCTTTTGTCGCCTTTCCTTTGTCCTTTGACATCGAATCGGTTGTGCTAGAATCAATGGCAGATAATGCCCTCTTGTCGTAAGTGAGCAGACGATTTCTCCCTGACATCACAGAAGACGATTTTCGGCATATGGCTACTTCTATTCTTGGGCATCCCGCCTCAAATAGACTAGGCTCCTTCATTCCTTAGAAACCTCCTTCATTCATGCCTTTTCTCGGTTACTCTTTCCCAGTTCCTAGCTCTAAGACTAGTGGAAGAAGGGGCAAGAGTGGCTTCGCTCCTACACCTTCCTACACGAAGGGCTGCTCTTACTCTTAGGAGTTCTCTTTCCTTGTTGCTAGAGTTATTTCTTCCTAGTTCTTTCTCTCCTAGTTATTCTCCGATCAATTGCTAGTGTTTTCGAGGAATCCCCTGTTCGCAAGAGATGGGACATTTTAATCAGAATCCCCTGCTAGCAATAATACTTGAATCTCTAGGGAGTATAATCAGTCCCCTTGCGCCTTCAAGCTTTCAACTGATTGAAAGAGATGTGATGCTTGACAAGAGTATGCCAAGTGAACTTCCGGAAAGAAAACAGTTTGTTTTCTCATTTTACTTCCTGATTCCGCTTTCAAACTAATTGCTCGGAGAGCTGACTGGCTTAAAATAGCTCTTGTCCTTCCCCTGCTCTGGCTCTCGAAGACTCCTTGCTTATGGTTTGCTGCCCTGGACCCTTTTATGGAATGGTATCTCGGTGAACAAGGTAGCTGTGTCACAGATATTCCGTTAATATACGTGGGATGAAAGCCAAGCCCTTTCTTCTTCTTTCGGACTGGGATTCGATTTTTCAACTTCCAGATACGGTTCGACAGAGGAAGCCGCGACTGAAGCGACTGTGAGAAAGAAAGAATCTATCGAACTTGGACCCCATAGGAGTCAACCACAGACGGTTCCGCTCTATTGTCGTCATACCCTTGGGCTTGGGTTACCCACTGGCAGGAAGCCCCCATTGTGCCTCTCAAGATGGGCTAATTAAGGTGGCCCACCTTTGTCTCCCAGTCAGTGACGAGTCCAACCCTTCTCTCCCTTTAGTGGCTACATCGGTCTGCGGGCTTCCTTCAACATTTCCCTTTCTTTACTGGAGATGCATTCTTATTAACCTTACCTTGCTTTCGTCCTTCTCGAACCTGAGTAGGCCTGCATCAATTAGATCCTGGATTCTATGCCTTAGAAACATCGGTTGGTCCAGTGTCCTATTCCACCCATATGAAACTCACAACGAGCATTGGGGTCATAACTTCTGGGTGGAGGATTTGACGGTGGCCTGAGAGGGTGGATAGGGCATCCAATTTCCTTGGCTTCTTGCCCCCTCTTCCTTGGTGACTTGGAGGAACTTGCGGAACCATCGGTCGAGGTAAAAGGATCGGCTGGGCTTCTTTGGTAGGGGTCCACTTAAGGTAGTCGCGATGCATCCTTGGAGACGGGCGATTAACCGTGCTTGTCTGACTAACTTCAACCTTTTTTCCTCTTACCCGTATTCCTACGGAAGCTCTGTCTCTTTCTTGGTACCTTTGCGGAGTCATGACTAACGGAGTGGGGGTAGCCTGATGAAAGACTGGGAGGCTTCGTTCGCGTAAGCTCAATGCTTAGGGAAGAGTTATGGCTGCGAAAAAGGTAGCCGTCCTTCCATGCCAAGCCAGCACATGGACCGGATTGGTACTAGAAGGGGATAATTACCTTCAACATATGTCCTAGCCCTAAGGGATTGGAGGAAGAGCTTTACATTTTGCTAAGTTAAGAGCAATTCAAGATCCAGAGTCTGATAGAATGCCTTATTTGGCACTTTAAGCCTATCAACCTACCTTATGAGCTGTTTTGAATTGCCACTATCTCTATGTAGGGAAATTGAAATGCTCATCCGAAACGGGACACAAGGATGATCAGAGAAAAATTCACTGGATTAATTGGGAGTCGCTATGCAAGTCGAAGAAGGAAGGTGGTATGGGGTTCAGACAAATTCACAATTTCAACTTGGCTATGTTAGCTAAGCAGGGATGGCGATTAGTGCATTATGAAGATTCTTTGCTAGCTCAAGTTCTCAAAGCCGGGTACTATCCGTCTTCCGATTTCATGCAGGCCTCTCTCGGTTACAACCCGAGTTACACTTGGAGAAGTATTCACGCGGCTAGACAGGTTCTCCACAAGGGTTTATGTTGGCGGATTGGGAATGGAAGAAGTGTGAGGATTTGGAAAGATGGTTGGCTACCTAAACAGTGTGGTTTTCGGGTATGGTCTCGGTCGAACCTGCTGGACGAGAATGCAACAGTTGACTCTCTACTGCAAGAGGATGGTCTCGGTTGGAATATCCCCTTGTTAGAACAGGTCCTGCTGCCTTTTCTTTTGAAGTAGCACAGGTTAAACAACTTTATCTTAGTCCCCGACAACCCCAGGACAAATTAGTGTGGCAGTACTCTAAGACGGGATCATACACAGTCCGTAGTGCATATCATCTCCTCATGCTGCAACCAGCTTTGACCAGCCCAGGTACGTCATCAGGAACTCAAAATGTTGTTAAAGTTAAATGGCATGGTGTGTGGAGCCTCAACATCCCCCCAAAGGTGAGACATTTTATTTGGCGTGCCCTAAATATAAATAATGCTCTTCCTTCGGTAACGGAGTCTTAGCCTAACCGCTTCCTTCCTTTAGCCAGATTAACTGGAATATTCACCTCACTCCCAGTCTGCTAGTTGAGTCTCCCTCCTATCTCTTGGTCTCCTTTTAAGTATTACACTCGTACGGTAGCTACTCTTGCTCGTATGGTTATCTGTCTATCAGACGTGAGAAAAATTCTTTCTAGCTTGGCCTCCTGAGTCTTCCTCCTTTCAAATCTGCATACCATCGAAAGAAGTCAATGAGAATAGCTAAACAACTTAGAGAGATAGCATTCTTCTCTTATGATATTTTGGAATGCAGCCTTTTAAATTTCAATTTAAAACAAGTTCAAAAGCGATTCTAGGAAGATCGAGTCAGAATCCGCATAACCCCTGCGGTTGTTGACGAGACCGTCACTAAGAGAGGGCTTCATGGGAGTAGGTCTCGCTTCTCGAAGGCGTAGGTCAGGTGTTAATGTCCTAAGCAAGGACCTTCATTTGCGATCCGCGTCTGCGACGATGATCAAGTAAGAACTGATATCCGCTCATCCTTTCCTTTCTGAAGTTCCCTAAGGTTAGGAGCCCGGTTCGGCTCTTCCTATGAAATGATTAGGCCTTCCCGAACCCCACGCGAGGGGAAGACCGGCAGCACGCAGAAGAGTTCCAAGAGGACCTTATTTGAACTAGTTCCAAAGGGGTCGTAGCGAAAGCAAGAAAGATGTTAATAGCAAGACCCTTTCCTGAATCAAAATCTCTCTTCTTACCAGCTACTGCGATCAATCTCCGATCCCTCTCTTCATTGTAGAATGCCGTGTAATGCCGTAGTCCAAAGATAAGAGCTGCATTCGTAGGTCTATCAAACCTGAGTTTAGGGTACCGATAAGGTAATCCACCAAGAAAGGCTTTGAATCGTGAGATAGGGGTATAGGACCTACGGCTTTCTAGTTACGTATGAGTAAGCATATACTTATTTCCAGTCTCTTTAGTCTACTCGACCTTTTAATTTGAAATAGGGATAGGAGTGCATTTTTGGGATAGAATTCGGTATAAGGCAAAGAAAGATCAATCAGAGATTGAACTCAAACTCCTCATTGGGCATTCAGGGATGAATGCTTTATATCATTACAATAGGCAGTGGAAATACATCCAAAGAGGACTAAGAGCAGTATCCTATGAATCAATCCCCAGAGGTCTTTAAGCTGAAAACTGGAGTTTAGGCCCCCGATAAGGTAATCTTCGGTTCTGCTCCAAGAGATCAAGAACCCTTTGAATTCACTTTCATAGCCTTAATTTGAATTCAGGCAATCGCTTTCAGTAAGAGAGTTGAAAGAAAGAAAGGAAAGCCCCCTTTCCTGGAAAGCCCCTTCATATTAGTTAGAGACAGAGCTACTGTCCTCAGAGCTCTTAGGGACCACTCGATAGTCGTACCACCATGGTCTTTCTCTATTGGACTGAACTTCGATGGAAAATGTTTTCTTAGCCCATGAGCTCGTGCGAAACTGACACCATTGAGATTGAAAATGGTTTTCAAGTCGATTTTCCCTTAGCATTTCATGCTTATTCTAATATCGTATTCTAAGGTCATACTTCTCAGACCGATATGGCATGCTTAGCCGACTTGGCATTTTATGCCCACTCTATGGCAGCCGACTAGGCATTGAATGCATACCCCAACCCCACTCTATGCTTATCCGGCATTTCATGCCCTAAGTGTTCAGTCCCAACGCTAAAGCTAAAACTTAGCCGAATAAAGGCAGAAAGCCGATTTCTATTTATAAAGGGAAAGATATCTGACCGAGCACTTGAATCCAGAGATTCTATCGGCACGGGTATCCCGTTTCAACGAACTCACTCTGAAACCACCAAATACTGACTGGCCAGTTAGGACAAGGGAAAAAATTCAAGTATCACCAAACTTGGGTATCTTCTTTCAGGGTGATAGTTTAAGAGCAAGGCCTTGACTTTGAATTTACGTCGAGATCATTAGAATTTGCTCTTAGAGCTAAATCGTCAATCTCTTCTTCCCAGGCAGGATTAAGGGAAAAGGGATTACCCCTCCCCCCTCCGGTACAAACTGATATTGATCAATATCCGCTTCACGAATTCGTCGAAGACGAATATCGGAAAAGATCCGTTCAGCTTGTTCCTGAACGGCGATGGATTCCCCGCTATAGGAATCTTTCCAGCAGCCCCGCTTTGCTTTTGAAGCGGTCGGGGCCGGCTATTCTCTCTAAAACCTGCCTTGATCGTGTAAGAGAATTCTGAATTCGCTTGCAGCTCTTACTCGCTTTCAACCCTTTGAAAGCTACTGGCGAGGAAGACGGGGACTAGTCTAAGCCCACCGCCAAAGTGGAGTTCTTCTATCTGGGACGGATTTTTTGACAATTAGGCATTAGCAGTTGGTGGAAATCCACAACGAATGAGTTCTAACCTTTCTTTTTTTTTTTTCTCGAACCAAGAGATGCAATGAAGTTCCTCCCCCTTTCAGTGCTCTAATCTACTAGGGATGGAGTGAAGCTGGAAGGCTGTGTCAAGAAAAAGGCTAGTGAAATAAATGCCTCAGAAGAGCAAGGTGCAACCGTCTCTCTTACCGAGCTTTCTGGGAAAGAAAGGAAATCGGTTTTGGTTGGCAGCAAAATGTTTGACGCGGGGTATCTTTTACTAGGCGGCAATTCTCATGGTTCAGGGTTCTGTATGTCAACTGCTTTACCGGCTCTCTCATAGCTGATGCAAGAAAAAAGAGCTCTCTCTGGTCTTAATTGACCACGGATCAGGTCACGCTTGCCCATGATGCACGAGCTAACCAACTACTTGGGAAGTCATCCATTGCTCTCCCTATCTTATTCTTTTTGTACTTATCACGATCAATTCCTTTTCAAATTCTGCTACTAAAGCACTTCTTTGGGCAAATGCGAACCTCCCATTGCCTAGGCTCGCTCTCTATTGCTGTAGCTGAGTCCGTCTATGGACTGCTCCTTCCTGGTATGTAAATGGTAGACGGGGTTCAAATACCGATTCCTGGTTTTCTAAAGCACCTTTATTTTAGGATCCTCAGAAGGTAATCCCCTTACTTAACTTAATATAAGGGGTCAACAAAGACCAGAAATCAATGTATAAAGAACCACATAGACCCCATATACTAATAATTACCTATGAAATAATCTCTCTCAGTTGATGGGATAAAATAGGCGATTTTGAATATCTCTTCTTACCTGACCTGGAAGAGGAACCGTTGGTGGAATCACCTCCCACTTCACTTCTCTTAATTTGCTTTCACAAATAAACAAAGCCCGGGATAAAGCTTTATTAAAGCAAGGCTACCGATGAAAGAGAGATAGTGATTCGTTGATGTTGATGAAAGAAATGATTGGTTTCAACTTAGGGTCAGGAGAAACCCTCCATATTGCTCTTCTATCTCAAGGTTCAACCAGCCTAAGGAGAAGGACGGGGGGGAAGTCTTAACCAGACGCCAAGGCGTGAAAATATCCTATCCGGATCCATCCGAGCCAAATCTTTACTTTAGAAAGGTATTCACCGCTCATCCAAGTGGGAAGAACTAAGACTTGAATTTCAACTATGCCGAGGGGAATCGATTGATTAGGTCGACTAAGAAAACCTCCGTCACAGAAGCCCGGGAAACTTCGATTTCACTTCTCATTCTATCGTATCAAGGCGATAGCTTCGGATTCAGACATTCCGATATCGTCCTTATGTTATGCCTGAGCCCTCTTTTCATCTAACTATAAATATCGTATAAAGAAGAAAGTAACTTTTACGCCCAAAAACTCCCATGCTTTTGTTTGGTCAACAACCAACCACAACTCTCGTTTCCTTCAAAAAGACTCCTACAGGCTTGACGGAGTTAAGCTGTCTGGAGGGAAGAATTCAATCTCAATCCATCATGCCTCAACTGGATAAATTCACTTATTTTACACAATTCTTCTGGTCATGCCTTTTCCTCTTTACTTTCTATTTTACACAATTCTCCTGGTCATGCCTTTTCCTCTTTACTTTCTATTTTTCTATATTCTTACTGAGATCGCTATGGTATGTCCCTTATGAGAAATCTCCATCA